AGGGCGTATCGACGGAAAAGAAATTGCACGTGTCGAATGGATTAGAGAAGGTAGGGTTCCCCTACAAACCATTCGAGCTAAAATTGATTATTGTTCCTATAAAGTTCGAACTATCTATGGTGTATTGGGCATAAAAATTTGGATATTTATAGACGAGGAATAATAAACTTTGACTTTTCTTTTCCTTCTATCTAGAAAGCTAAACCACTTCATTATTTTTCTCTTTTTCTCAAAACTAGAAATTCTAATTTTAATTCTATAAGGTTGAATAAAAATTCGATTAACCGTTTGATAAAATTGCTATGCTTAGTGTGTGACTCGTTGGTTTTTTAGGGTTTGAATTCAAAAAATAAGCCCCATATTATGAACTAATAACCAATCCATCACTTCGCATTATCTCGATCTAAAGCTAAAGAACCAGTCAAGATGTGATATATCGGTCACATCTTTGTAGCAACTGAAATTTTTTTGTTTTTGCAAAAACAAAAAATCAATATGATTTTAAGTTATAAAGCAAAAGAGAGAAGAAAGCTGTGGATAAATGGAAGGATGAGAGAAAGAGAAAAAAATATCAATGATATAAAATTCCAATATGTAAGGTCTATGAGTGATCTCATAAAAGGCAGTGTAATAAAGCATCAATACCGATTCATCCATAATTCAATGACTCTTCTTATATAACTAGAAGAAAACAAAAAAAATCAAGAGCTTCGAGTCAATAAAGACTGAGAAAATTGACTCAAGAACAAATTTCATTATGAGCTCCATTGTAAAATTTTGACCTAACCATTAAGTAAGAAGTGATGGAAACGATGGAAGCTGTGAATGCAAAAGATTTTATTAAAATGAATCTTAATAATTCACTGGTCAGGATGGCGGAACGAACCGGAGATCAATTCATCTATTCTGAGAAGTCAGGAGACAGTCCTAAAATTAAAATAGAAGAGTAAATATTCGCCCGCGAAAACTTTCTTTTTTTGGATTGCTAAATTTGAACGATAAAAAAACAATTTATAAAAAAAAAATAACAATAGGATTTCTAAAATAGAAAATGTTTAATTATCTATTCAAATAAGATACACAAATTACTAATAGATTAGATGAAATCTTAAAGAATCCCACGATTGAATGTATTAAATAAATACATGTCTATTTTATTAATTAATTAAATAAATTAAATATTTTTTATTTTTGAATCCTTTTATTCATATTCGCGAGGAGCCAGATGAGAAGAAATTCTCACGTCTGGTTCTGTAGTAGAGATGGAATTCAGAAAGAACCATCAACTATAACCCCAAAAGAACCAGATTCCGTAAACAACATAGAGGAAGAATGAAAGGAATATCTTATCGAGGGAATCATATATGTTTCGGTAAATATGCTCTTCAGGCACTTGAACCTGCTTGGATCACAGCTAGACAAATAGAAGCAGGTCGACGAGCAATGACACGAAATGTACGTCGTGGTGGAAAAATATGGGTACGTATTTTTCCAGACAAACCAGTTACAATAAGACCCGCCGAAACACGCATGGGCTCGGGGAAAGGTTCCCCCGAATATTGGGTAGCTGTTGTTAAACCGGGTCGAATACTTTATGAAATGGGCGGAGTAACAGAAAATATAGCTAGAACGGCTATTTCAATAGCAGCATCAAAAATGCCTATACGGACTCAATTCATTATTTCGGGATAAAAGATAAAAAAGTAGAACCAAGATAAATGGATCTTGGGAAATTGCAAATTTTTTTATTTTAGACAAAGAATATTTCTTTTTTTTCTTCTTCTTTTGCATTGAAAGAACAGATTACAAAATGATATGATTCAACCTCAGACCTATTTAAATGTAGCAGATAACAGCGGGGCTCGAGAATTAATGTGTATTCGAATCGTAGGAGCTAGCAATCGTCGATATGCTCATATTGGCGACGTTATTGTTGCTGTGATCAAAGAAGCAATACCAAATATGCCCCTAGAAAGATCAGAAGTGGTCAGAGCTGTAATTGTGCGTACCTGTAAAGAACTCAAACGTGACAATGGTATGATAATACGATATGATGACAACGCTGCAGTTGTTATTGATCAAGAAGGAAATCCAAAAGGAACTCGAATTTTTGGCGCGATCGCCCGGGAGTTGAGACAATTAAATTTTACTAAAATAGTTTCATTAGCTCCCGAGGTATTATAAACAAAGATCGTGATATGTTTATAGTGGGGTATTTGAAAGAAATAGATTAATAAATAGATTGTATCTCACGTATATACCTTTATTAATTATTCATAAACAAATAAGTAAAAAAAAGAAAGACATGTTGATTATATCAAATTTGGAGTCAATAAAAATTTTAGTTCATCATGGGTAGGGACACTATTGCTGAGATAATAACCTCTATACGAAATGCTGATATGGATAAAAAAAGGATGGTTCGAATAACATCTACTAATATTACCGAAAATATTGTAAAAATACTTTTACGAGAAGGTTTTATCGAAAACGTGAGAAAACATCGAGAAAACAACAAATATTTTTTGGTTTTAACGCTGCGACATAGAAGGAACAGGAAAAGACCCTATAGAAATATTTTAAATTTAAAACGGATCAGTCGACCTGGTCTACGAATTTATTCTAACTCTCAACGAATTCCTCGAATTTTAGGCGGGATGGGGATTGTAATTATTTCTACTTCTCGAGGTATAATGACAGACCAAGAAGCTCGACTAGAAAGAATCGGTGGAGAAATTTTGTGTTATATATGGTAATCTTTTTAATATACAAATTGGATTCGAAACTTACTATTTGTAATTGTAAAAAAAAAAAAAAGAAAAGGGACGAGTTGTTTAATATTGTTCCTCCTCCATTAGTTGATACTTCAAGGGGGCTTTACCTGGAATGAAAGAACAAAAATGGATTCATGAAGGTTTAATTACCGAATCGCTTCCCAATGGTATGTTCCGGGTTCGTTTAGATAATGAAGATCTTATTCTAGGTTATGTTTCAGGAAAGATCCGACGCAGTTTTATACGGATACTACCAGGAGATAGAGTAAAAATTGAAGTAAGTCGTTATGATTCAACCAAAGGACGCATAATTTATCGACTTCGCAACAAGGATTCGAAGGATTAAGTAATTTTTTAACTTGAACATTCCCTTCGCGAGAATACGATTCAAGATGCAAAATATAAAGAAACTTATTTTCTTCCAAGAAGTAGATTCAGATTTAAAATAAGGAATGACAAATATGAAAATAAGAGCTTCTGTTCGTAAAATTTGTGAAAAATGTCGACTAATCCGTAGACGGGGACGAATTATAGTAATTTGTTCCAACCCGAGACATAAACAAAGACAGGGATAATCAAACTCGCTAAATCAAGCGATACATAAAAAAATAAGGAATCTGTTTTAACATGAAATGGATATATCCATATCGCTGACTCATATTTATGAGATGATAAAATATGGCAAAAGCTATACCTAGAATTGGTTCACGTAAGAATGGACGTATTAGTTCACGTAAGAGTGCGCGTAGAATACCAAAGGGAGTTATTCATGTTCAAGCAAGTTTCCATAATACCATTGTCACTGTTACAGATGTACGGGGTCGAGTGGTTTCTTGGTCTTCTGCCGGTACTTGTGGATTCAAGGGTACCAGAAGAGGGACACCATTTGCTGCTCAAACCGCAGCAGCAAACGCTATTCGTACGGTAGTAGATCAAGGTATGCAACGAGCAGAAGTCATGATAAAAGGTCCCGGTCTCGGAAGAGACGCAGCGCTCCGAGCTATTCGTAGAAGTGGTATATTATTAACTTTCGTACGAGATGTAACCCCTATGCCACATAATGGCTGTAGACCTCCGAAAAAAAGACGTGTGTAGGAATTTATATTGAAGAACTTTCAAGAAAACAAGAGAAATAAATGATTCAATGATCTAATCAAATATTATTACTATGGTTCGAGAGAAAATAACAGTATCTACTCGGACACTACAGTGGAAGTGTGTTGAATCAAGAGCAGACAGTAAACGTCTTTATTATGGACGTTTTATTTTGTCTCCACTTATGAAAGGTCAAGCCGACACAATAGGCATTGCGATGCGAAGAGCTTTACTTGGAGAAATAGAAGGAACATGTATCACACGTGTAAAATCTGAGAAAGTCTCCCACGAATATTCTACCATAGCGGGTATTCAAGAATCGGTACATGAAATCTTAATGAATTTGAAAGATATTGTATTCAGAAGTAATCTATATGGAACTTGTGACGCATCTATTTGTGTCAGGGGTCCTGGATATGTAACTGCTCAAGATATCGTCTTACCACCTTATGTAGAAATCGTTGATAATACACAACATATAGCTAGCTTGATGGAACCAATCGATTTGTGTATTGGATTAGAAATCGAGAGAAATCGCGGATATCTTATAAAAACGCCACAGAACTTTCAAGATGGAAGTTATCCTATAGATACTGTATTCATGCCTGTTCGAAATGCGAATCATAGTATTCATTCTTATGGGAATGGGAATGAAAAACAAGAGATACTATTTCTCGAAATATGGACAAACGGAAGTTTAACTCCGAAAGAAGCACTTCATGAAGCCTCCCGGAATTTGATTGATTTATTTCTTCCATTTTTACATATGGAAGAAGAAAACTCACATTTAGAGAACAATCAACACACGGTTCCTTTATCCCCTTTTACCTTTCAGGATAAATTGGATAAACTCAGAAAAAACAAAAAAGAAATAGCATTAAAATCGATTTTTATTGACCAATCAGAGTTGCCCCCAAGGATCTATAATTGCCTCAAAAGGTCCAATATATATACATTATTGGACCTTTTGAATAACAGTCAAGAAGATCTTATGAAAATTGAACATTTTCACATAGAAGATGTAAAACAGATATTGGGCATTCTAGAAAAACAAAAAATATTTGATAATTTATTTACCGAAAAATAAGCTTTAAATCTATTGAATTTCTTTCGTCTTTTTTTTTAAGATGA